AATAATCTACTATGATATACTATGATAACGACTCGCTATTCACTCGGGTTCTGAGTCATAATCATTATGTAGGAGAGATGGCCGAGTGGTTCAAGGCGTAGCATTGGAACTGCTATGTAGGCTTTTGTTTACCGAGGGTTCGAATCCCTCTCTTTCCGTACCTTCATCTAAACCACCAACGGTACTTATCACAATACAATGTCTCAAATCAACTAATAATGGATACCATTAGTCCAAGAGTTAGGCTTTCCTTTGATATAGATTCCATATTCCTAATTGTTGTGGTACATAAAATTAAACTACTAAAAAAAGGTCGACAAGGAATTAAAATATGGCAGCCAATCTCTTACTTCGACGAAAAGAGAAGAGAGCAAAATAGCCCAAATCTTTTTTTTGTTAGTTAGGTTTAAGTTTGACGGGAATAATATTCTACGACTAGCAATTCGTTTATTTTCAAACCGACCCATTTATTATCTATTATTTGATTGACTACTCCTTTATATTGGAACGGGTGAAGAGTCAAATATTTTGGCACTTCCTCATGAGGGGATGAATCAAGAGAATTTTTAATCAGAGTTTGGGATTTTTGTTCATCCTTCGCTGTAATAACATCTCGTGGTTTGCAGCGATAACTTGGTATATCTACTATACGACCATTAACTAAAACATGTCTATGGTTAACTAATTGGCGGGCTCCAGGAATAGTCGACGCCATACCCAATCGAAAAAGGATGTTATCCAAGCGCATTTCAAGTAATTGTAGTAAAACCTGACCTGTTGAACCTTTGGCTTTTCCCGCGATACGGACATATTTAAGTAATTGTCGTTCTGTAAGACCATAATGAAAACGCAATTTTTGTTTTTCTTCTAGACGAATACGATATTGAGATCTTTTACCGGAACGCGATTGGTTTCTAAGATCACTTCCGGTTCTAGGCCTTTTACTAGTTAGTCCCGGTAGAGCCCCCAGACGGCGTATTTTTTTGAAACGAGGACCTCGGTAACGCGACATAAAGACTCCTTATTTTATTTAAATTTTTCAGAATAAACCTAAATTAAAACTGAACTATAAATGAAGTTAAATCAACTGAAGTATTCTACTACAAAGAATAATGAGATAAATTATATCAATAATTTAATACTATTTTCCAGCATTCTTTAGATTTCACGGAGACATTAGCAATCACGTAAAAAAGCAACCAAATAGAGAGAAGCCAGCTATCGGAATCGAACCGATGACCATCGCATTACAAATGCGATGCTCTAACCTCTGAGCTAAGCGGGCTCACACAATCGAAATTGGGCATGCATAGGAATTCAATAACCTACTGGGATCGTAGCTATTAACTATCCATTCTTAGCTATTCATAATTAATATGAGTCTAGAAAAGAATAGAAAGCGCATATTTCAAATAAATATTTAATATTTATAGATGATAACCATTAATTGACTATAGCGATATGTAGTTTCTATTTATTTATCTTCAGTATCTTAATTAAACAGTCACATTTAAAATGATATTTTCATTTTTTATTATTATCTATTACTTTAACTATATAAACTATATATTTTGCTAATATTTTAGATTATTATATTTGACTATATATCATATATATATATCTTTAGAAATATATTTCTATTTTTTATTAATTATTCTAAATTATTGAATATAAATTCTTATATTTTTTTATTGAATTACGAATTGATTAACTATAGTAATTAGATTACTAAGTAATAGTAATTCTTAATATTGATTTAATTATAATTAATTTCTATTTAGTTTTTAGTTAAGGAAATCATCAAAATGAAAGAAAGAGACGCAATCCAGATCATAATGAGACATTAAGCCGCTTTCAGTCATAAATAAAAGCATAAACTAAGACAAAATCGACCGTTTGAGTATTCAAAATTTCTCGGGGTAAATGGGCGGAAAAAAGGACTATATATGTGGTATATATCCAGCTAGATTGAATTGTGGGTACAGAAATGATAAAATAATTTCTGATTGAACCAAATATAAGATATGGGTCTCCGAAAGAAATGACAGAAGATAGGCAAAAAATAAAATTAAAATTAGGAGTAAACGCTTTTAGATATAGGAATCCCTATCTAATCAATTAAAAGTTTACAGCATAGCATAAAATAAATGAAAAAAAAAAAGGGAACGACATCACAATTAGATCCTAATCTAAAAACAAAAAGGAAAGGGGGATATGGCGAAATTGGTAGACGCTACGGACTTAATTAAATTGAGCCTTGGTATGGAAACCTACTAAGTGATAACTTTCAAATTCAGGGAAACCCTGGAATTAAAAATGGGCAATCCTGAGCCAAATCCTGTTTTAAGAAAACAAAACACAAGGGTTCAGAAAGAGAGAATAAAAAAGGATAGGTGCAGAGACTCAATGGAAGCTATTCTAACAAAGGGAGTTGACTGCGATGCGGTGGTAAAAGAATCCTTCCATCGAAACGTCAGAAAGGCTGAAGGCTAAACTTTTA